CAATGGGCAGCCTTGGTTCTATTGAAAATACCAGTGTAAGTGAAGACCCGATTAGAAATGATATAGATAAAAACACTCTTAGTGGGAGTGATAGTGACAATTCTAGTTACAGTAATGTTGATCATTTAGTCGGCGTTAGAGACATTCATAATTTCGTACCTGATGATACTTTTTTAGTTAGGGATAATAATAGGGACAGTTATTTCATATGTTTTGATATTGAAAATCAAATTTTTGAGATTGACAATGCTCATTCTTTTCTAAGTGAACTAGAAAGCTCTTTTTCTAATTCTCGGAATTTTTGTTATCTAAATAGTGTATCTAATAGTGATGATCCCCACTATGATCCTTACATATATGATACTAAATATAGTTGGAATAAACACATTACTAGCTGTATTGACAGCTATTTTCGTTCTCAAATTTGTATTGATAGTTACATTTTAAGTGGTATTGTCAATTACAATGACAATTACATTTCTAGTTACATTTTTGATGAAAGCAGAAATAGTAGTGAAACCCAGAGTTCAAGTATAAAAACGAGTCCGGCTGGTAGTGAGTTAACTATAACAGAAACGGAAAATTCTAATGATCTAGATTTTACTCAAAAATATAGGCATTTATGGGTTCAATGCGAAAATTGTTATGGATTAAATTATAAGAAATTTTTGAAATCAAAAATGAATATTTGCGAACACTGTGGACATCATTTGAAAATGAGTAGTTCAGATAGAATAGAACTTTTGATTGATCCGGGTACTTGGGTTCCTATGGATGAAGATATGGTCTCTGTGGATACCATTGAATTTCCGTTGGAAGAGGAATCTTACAAAGAGCGTATTGATTCTTATCAAAGAAAAACAGGATTAACTGAGGCTGTTCAAACAGGCATAGGTCAACTAAACGGTATTCCCATAGCAATTGGGGTTATGGATTTTCAGTTTATGGGGGGTAGTATGGGTTCCGTAGTTGGCGAGAAGATCACTCGTTTGATCGAATATGCTACCAATCAGTTTTTGCCTCTTATTCTAGTGTGTGCTTCCGGAGGAGCACGCATGCAAGAAGGAAGTTTGAGCTTGATGCAAATGGCTAAAATAGCTTCCGCTTTATATGATTATCAATCAAAGAAAAAGTTATTCTATGTATCAATCCTTACATCTCCTACTACTGGTGGGGTGACAGCCAGTTTTGGTATGTTGGGCGATATCATTATTGCCGAACCCAATGCCTACATTGCATTTGCGGGTAAAAGAGTAATTGAACAAACATTGAATACGACAGTACCTGAGGGCTCACAAACGGCTGAATATTTATTCCATAAGGGCCAATTCGACCTAATCGTACCACGTAATCTTTTAAAAGACGTTCTGAGTGAGTTATTTCAGCTCCACGCTTTCTTTTCTCTGAATCAAAATTCAATCAAGCGGATCCTTAATAAAAAAAATATATTAATTAATCAAAATATAAATTATTATTTTTTTTTTATAAAACGAGTAGTTATTTAGTTTATAGAAATCAAAGCCAAAATCCATTCTACGGATTTTGGCTTGGTAGCATTTGATGACATAAGATTTAATTGTAAAAATAATTATGCGGATCATTTTTTTTTTACCGACATTCCCGATTACTAATCAGTAAAAACCTCTATCAAAAAAAAAAGAATGCATTCCTTCTTCCGCTAAATTAAAATTAGGCAAGGAGAATAAAGCGAATTTCGCGTTCTCTTCTTATGTGTATATAATTAAAATATAGAAAATTTAAAAGTGAAAAGTACAGAATCTTGCATCTTTCGATATTTTTTTAGAATCCCCAGTTTTACTAAGACTCCCTATTCCCGGATCGGATTGTAACAAATTTTTCAGGAAGTTGTAAGAAACTCTTTCTTTATTTTATTCCATTTTATGAAATTCAAATTATAAGACAAAAACAAGATAATAAAAAAGGCGATTATCATATATATATATATTTCATGTAGAAAGATGAAAAATTATATTTATTTAGTTCGACATTCCTTGCACTTATTTTATTATATTTATATATTTTTTATTATATCACATATACTCACTTAGATATGCTTAGTATAATTCTATATGAATTATAAATAATGATTATAAGATACCTTTATAACAATATAAATAACAATATAACAATAACAGGTAAAAATAGTAAATCCAGGTATCCATTTTATGACAAATTTACCCTCTTTTTTTGTGCCTTTCGTGGGCCTAATATTGCCGGCAATTGCGATGGCTTCTTTATCTCTTCATATTCAAAAAAACAAGATTTTTTAGATATCGATATGATGGGGCTAAATCTCATCTATTTTGTTTTTTTTTTTCAAGATTTAGACTTAGACCATAACACAGATATCTATTTCTTAGAATAAAATATGTGATGTGGTTTCCCCCGAACATAAAGAAACTATTATTGTTATTCGTGTGTAAACATGATATATGAGTAAATAAATTATAGCTATTTGCAACGAAATCAAATCGGGATCGGGGCGAATGCCTTAAATGTAAAGTGAATATATCTATATGTATGTGGATATCTATAGGAAATCATGCGAAATGGATATTATTATTTTATATCTAACCAATTCGATGAATTACTCCTAAAATAAAAGTTCACATCAGAATAGTGCTAGTTGATGAGAGTTATTTCGGAAACACACAAAAAGTCAAATTAATTTGGGTTATTCTCTCAATTTCAATAAAATGCAACTAGATCTAGTATGAATTGGCGATCAGAACATATATGGATAGAACTTATAGCGGGGTCTCGAAAAACAAGTAATTTCTGCTGGGCCTTTATCCTTTTTTTAGGTTCATTAGGGTTTTTATTAGTTGGAATTTCCAGTTATCTTGGTAGAAATTTGATATCTTTATTTCCGCCTACGCAAATCATTTTTTTTCCACAGGGGATCGTGATGTCTTTCTACGGAATTGCGGGTCTCTTTATTAGCTCTTATTTGTGGTGCACAATTTCGTGGAATGTAGGTAGTGGTTATGATCGGTTCGATAGAAAAGAAGGAATAGTGTGTATTTTTCGTTGGGGATTTCCTGGAAAAAATCGTCGCATCTTCCTCCAATTCTTTATGAAAGATGTCCAGTCCATCAGAATAGAAGTGAAAGAGGGTATTTATGCTCGTCGTGTCCTTTATATGGAAATCAGAGGCCATGGCGCTATTCCTTTGACTCGTACTGATGAGAATTTGACTCCACGAGAACTTGAGCAAAAAGCTGCTGAATTGGCTTATTTCTTGCGTGTACCAATTGAAGTATTTTAAAAAATGAATTGAAACTGAAATGAAAAGAATGAATGCTTTTTTTCTTTTCAATAGAGAGATTATATCTTGTAGATTCTCTTTTTTTTTGTTTTGTCAATCAATTTTTCTTTTTATCCCTTTTTGTACTTCTTAATTACCAAACGATTGGGATGCTTATAACGATAGCTTTTTTGTCTTGTTTTGGTAGTCATTTTTTTTATCAGAATCACAATATTCTTCAGAAAATTCTCTCAATTATTCCCGGACTATGCGTCGTTTTTTTTTTTTTCAAAAAATTGGATATTTTGATAGAAAGAGAGTTCTTTCGTTTCAAAATCTGAATAATATTTGTTACTTGAAGGGGCTCTTTCATGCATTTCTTTATTGAAAGGGGTCACTCTCTTCGAATTTTAGCAAGTGATAGATTTGGAAACAATCTCTTTATTCGAAGTGGATTCTTTTTTATTCCATTTCTGTATTATTTATAAATTCAAGTACTAACCGCTGAATCATACACAAAAAAAGCGGGGAATAGATTCGTGGGCTCGATAACTTGTAATAGAACTGATCCTTGATAGGAATATTAGTTAGTATCGTATAGCGTCAACGAATGGGGTGAGTTCATTAAAAATTCAAAGACGGAAAAATGGCAAAAAAGAAAGCATTCATTCCCCTTCTATATCTTGCATCTATAGTATTTTTGCCCTGGTGGATCTCTCTCTCATTTACTAAAAGTCTGGAATCTTGGGTTACTAATTGGTGGGATACTAGGCAATCCGAAATTTTTTTGAATGATATTCAAGAAAAGAGTATTCTAAAAAAATTCATAGAATTAGAGGAACTCTTACTCTTGGACGAAATGATAAAGGAATACCCGGGAACACATCTAGAAAAGCTTCGTATCGGAATCTACAACGAAACGATCCAATTGATCAAGATGCACAATGAAGATTGTATCCATACGATTTTGCACTTCTCGACAAATATGATCTGTTTCGTTATTCTAAGTGGTTATTCTATGCTAGGTAATGAAGAACTTGTTATTCTTAACTATTGGGTTCAAGAATTTCTATATAACTTAAGCGACACAATCAAAGCCTTTTCCATTCTTTTAGTAACTGATTTATGTATAGGATTCCATTCGCCCCACGGTTGGGAACTAATGATTGGATCTGTCTACAAAGATTTTGGATTTGCTCATAATGATCAAATTATATCCGGTCTTGTTTCTACCTTTCCGGTCATTCTAGATACAATTTTAAAATATTTGATTTTCCGTTATTTAAATCGTGTATCTCCCTCACTTGTAGTGATTTATCATTCAATGAATGACTGAAAAATGATTCACTGATCCAATTAGAATGGTTGGTTGTTACTTTGTACATAAGCAAAACATTCAAAACTGTACTTATTCTTTTTACTCATACAAGGGATTCGATTCCTCCTATATTCTATTCCATTACAATAAAATTCTTTTAGTACATAGCAGAATCATAGATAGGGAACTATACTAGACTAAGAACCCACCTAATTTTATTGTATAAATTTTCGATACCAATGATTGGACCATGCAAACTATAAATACCCTTTTTTCTTGGATAAAGGAAGAGATTACTCGATCCATTTCCGTATCGCTCATGATATATATAATAACTGGGGCACCCGTTTCAAATGCCTATCCCATTTTTGCACAGCAGGGTTATGAAAATCCACGCGAAGCGACCGGCCGTAT